GTCTACTCTTGATTCAACACATTTCCACTGTAGTGTTCGAGTGGATCCTGCTATTTCCTCTCGAACCATACTAATATTATTATTTGATCAGATCATTGAATCGTTTATTTCTCTTGGAATCCATTTAATTCTTATTTTTACACACGTCTTTTTTTGGGAGGTCTACATCCATTATGTGGCATAGGTGTTACATCACGTACGAAACTTAATAGTATACCACTTCTACGAATAGCCCGTAATGCTGCGTCTCTTCCGAGACCAGGACCTTTTATCATAACTTCTGCTCGTTGCATACCTTGATCTACTACAGTACGAATAGCATCTAAAGCGGCTGCTTGCGCAGCATAGGGTGTTCCCCTTCTTGTGCCTTTGAATCCAGAAGTACCGGCGGAGGCCCAAGAAACCACTCGACCTCGTACATCTGTAACAGTTACAATGGTATTGTTGAAACTAGCTTGAACATGAATAACTCCTTTTGGTATTCTACGTCCAGTCTTACGTAAATTAATACGCCCATTCCTACGCGAACCAATTCTTTGTATAGGTTTTGCCATATTTTATCATCTCATAAATATGAATCAGAAATATATAAAAAGATATGGAGATATCCATTTTATGTTAAAACAAATCTTTTATTTTTCCCCTCTTTGAGAAACTTTAGAAAGATTATCCTTGTCTCTGTTTATGTCTCGGATTGGAACAAATCACTATAATTCGTCCGCGCCTACGGATCAGTCGACATTTTTCACAAATTTTACGAACAGAAGCCCTTATTTTCATATTTCTTACTCCTTACTTTAATTTTGAATCTATTCCTTGGAAGAAAATAAGTCTCTTGTTTTTTTTTGCTTCAAATTGTATCTTTGATGAAAGGGATTTTTTCAAAAAGAATCCATCTAATCGTTCGAATCTTTGTTCCGAAGTCTATAAATTATACGTCCCCTGGTTGAATGAATAATATTGCCTTATTTCTATTTTGATTCTATCCCCCGGCAGTGTTTGTATCAAACTGCGTCGGATCTTCCCCGAAATATAACCTAGAATTAGATCTTCATTATATAAAATATAAACGGATTCGGAGAGCATACCATTGGGAAATGATTCAGTAATTAAACCTTCATGAATCATTTTTTTTTCATTCCAGGAAACCTTTTTGAAGTATCAACTAATGGAGGAAGAGTTATATAACTCACCTTTCCTCTCTATTTCACAAATAGGAAGTTAGAGATAAAATTAGGATACCAGAGGAGGATCACCATATATAACACAAAATTTCTCCTCCAATTTTTTCTAGTCTAGCTTCTCGATCTGTCATTATGCCTCGAGAAGTGGAAAGAATTACAATTCCCATTCCACCTAAAATCTTAGGAATTTTTTTATAGTTGGAATAAATTCGTAGACCGGGTCGACTGATACGTTTTAAAATCGTTTTATATATTCCTTTCCTAGTTCTTTTATGGCGCAAGGTTGAAACCAAGAAATTTTTATTACTTTCCTGATGTTTCCGAACATTTTCAATAAAACCCTCTCGTAGGAGTATTTTAACAATGTTTTCGGTGATATTTGTGGATACTATTCGAACCGTTCCATTTTTACTCATGTTAGCATTTCTTATAGAAGTTATTATATCAGCAATAGCGTCTCTGCCCATGACGAATTATAATTATTGGTGCTTCCGAATTTGGATATAATCAACATGTTTTTTTATTTGAATACTTCAAAGTATTCATTATTTAATTAAATTTGAAATTTATTATTCAATTAATTATTAAATTTAGTAAAAGTATATGCGTGAGACACAATCTATTAATTGGGTTTATTTCAGATATCCTACTAGAACAATATCCTAATTTGATCTATGACTATGAGTCTTTATAATACCTCGGGAGCTAATGAAACTATTTTAGTAAAATTCAACTGTCTCAATTCCCGAGCAATCGCGCCAAAAACTCGAGTTCCTTTTGGATTTCCTTCTTGATCAATGACAACCGCTGCATTGTCATCATATCGTATTATCATACCGTTGTCACGTTTGAGTTCTTTACATGTACGTACAATTACAGCTCTTATTACTTCTGATCTTTCTAGAGGCATATTGGGCACTGCTTCTTTAATTACAGCAACAATAACGTCACCAATATGAGCATATCTATGATTACCAGCTCCTATGATTTGAATACACATTAATTCTCGAGCTCCACTGTTATCTGCTACATTCAAAAGGGTCTGAGGTTGAATCATATCATTTTTATTTGAATTTTTTATTTCAATGCAAAGAATGAGGAAAAAGAAGAAATAGTATTTGTCTAGAAATAAAGAAACTCGTGGTTGTTTTTTCATCCCTTTTTTATATTTAGTTTTACATCCCTATCCTGAAATAATAAATTGAGTTTTTATAGGCATTTTGCACGCAGCTATTGAAATTGCTGCTCTGGCTACAGTTTCTGAGACTCCGCCCATTTCGTAAAGTATTCGACCGGGTTTAACAACAGATACCCAATATTCGGGAGATCCCTTTCCCGACCCCATACGTGTTTCTGCGGGCCTTACTGTAATAGGTTTATCGGGAAAAACACGTACCCATATTTTTCCACCACGACGTGCATATCGTGTCATTGCTCTTCGTCCTGCTTCTATTTGTCTAGCAGTAATCCAAGCGGGTTCAAGTGCCTGAAGAGCATATCTGCCGAAGCAAATATGATTACCTCGGCAAGATATTCCTTTCATTCTTCCTCTATGTTGCTTACGAAATCTGGTTCTTTTGGGGTTATAGTTGATGGTTTTTTCCCACCTCTACTACAGAACCGGACATGAGAGTTTCTTCTCATCCAGCTCCTCACGAATGAAAGGATTCGATAATATTACGGATGCGCATGTATTTAATAACTAATACATTAAACTAAGTAATGGGATTTATTGATATTATATTTCATTTATTAGATAAGAAGCTGTATATACGGTTAGATTTGTCTATTTCTAGATATGGATAATGTTTCTTTTTTATACCGGATCCTTATTTTTTTTTTTACTTTTCTAAAAAAAAAAATTATTGAATCAAGACAATATTGGAATCCAATAAATAAGAAATAAGGGTTTCGCGGGCGAATATTGACTCTTTCCTTTTCCTGCTTTATTCGTAGGATCAATCCACAACCTCTCCGAGTAAAAAAAAAATGGTTCTTGGTTCATTCCGCCATCCCGCCTGCTCAATCATTTGGATTCTTTTAAATAGAATCCTATATAGTCACAGGTTTCGTCGTTCCTATAGCTTCTCCATTAATGATTAGGCCTGAACTCTGCAATGGAGCTCTCAACAAAATCTGTTTCCGAGTCAATCTCCTCAGTTTCTATTAACCGGAAGCTCTTTATTATTTATATATCATTTATTATTTATATATCAATCGATAGAATATTAAACAATATTAAAACAATATGAAATTAATGCTTTATTACACTGCCTTTTATTTATATGAGGTAATTCATAGACCATACATATTGGAATTATATATCATTGATATTTTTGTTCTCTCTTTCTATCACCTTTCCATTTATCCGCATCCCTTTCTTTTTTTTTATTTCAAATCCACAATCATATTTTTTTGTTATGGAACAATTCCAGTTGTTACAACTATATGATTGATCCAGTCATATAGTGACTGTTTTTGGGATCTCGACAATATGAAGCAATAAGTTAGTTATTAGTTTTTAATTTTTTTTATTTTATATAGTAGTTGTAGTTATTGAATTAATATTAGGGATCAGTCTTTTTTTGATCCTACTAAAAACTCTAAAGAAAAAACTAACGAGTCACACACTAAGCATAGCAATTATAAATAAAAAAAAGTTAATTTCTTTTTTATTCAACCTTATAGAATTTGAATTATTTTATTTTTTTGATTTAACAGAAAAACAGAAAAAGTTTCTAGTTTTTTGTTCTATATATCACTATATTACTGAATAGAATGACAAGATAAATAAAGGTCTATTATTCTTCATCCACAAATATCCAAATTTTGAGGCCTAGTACTCCATGGATAGTTCGAATTGTATAGGAACAATGATCAATTTTAGCGCGAATTGTTTGTAGAGGAACCCTACCTTCTCTGATCCATTCGACACGTGCAATTTCTTTTCCGTCAATACGTCCTGCAATTTGTATTTGAATTCCTTTTGTATCTGTTTGTTCAGTTAATTCAATAGCTCTTTTCATTGCCTTTCGAAATGAAACTCTATTTCTTAATTGAGAAGCCATATATTCTGCAAGAATATTGGGGTCTCCATAAGGTTTTTCTATTCGTGTGATAGCAATGTTGATTCTTCGGTTCACAGAACGAAATTCTTTTTGTACATTCATCTGTAATTCTTCGATTCCTCGTGTTCGGCCCTCTATTAATAAATTTGGGAATCCAATATGGATTATAACCTGGATTAAATCAATTCTTTTTTGAATTTCTATACGCGCAATTCCAATTCCTTCGAAACCTGAGGATATTCTTTTATTTTTTTGTACATAGTTCTTTATACAATTCCGTATTTTCTCATCTTCTTGTAGACCTACAGAAAAATTTTTTGGTTGTGCGAACCAAAAGGAATGATGATTTTGGGTTGTACCAAGTCTGAAACCAAGCGGATTTATTTTTTGTCCCATATTTTTTATTATATTATCTTTCCATCTATTTTTTTCTAAATATTAATCTAAATCTTAAATTCATCGAAAGATAATTTTGATTTATCTTTTAATACAATTGTTATATGACAAGTCGGCCTTTTTATCGGATAACTACGTCCTCGAGCTCTAGGTCTTAATTTTTTCACAAAAGAACCTCCATTGACTTCGGCTTTACTAATGAATAAATCGGTTTCGTTCAAACCCATATTATGACTAGCGTTTGCTGCTGCGGAATAAACCAATTTTAAAATGGGATAAGATGCTCGATAAGGCATAAGTTCCAATATCATAAGCGTTTCCTCATAAGAACGCCCGCGAATCTGATCAATTACTCTTTGCGCTTTGAAAACAGACATACATATATGTTGAGCTAAAACTTTGACTTCTCCACTCGAATTTGAGTTCTTTTTCTTTATCATAAGGTTATCTCCCGCCAATGAATGATAAGTATCTATTTTTTTTCCAAATTAACGACGAGATTTATTATCGTTTCTCGCATGTCTCGCGAAAGTCAGAGTCGGCGCGAATTCTCCCAATTTGTGACCTACCATACGATCTGTTATATAAATAGGTAAATGTTCCTTTCCATTATGAATAGCGATTGTATGGCCAATCATTTTGGGTATAATGGTAGATGCCCGAGACCAAGTTACTATTATTTCTTTCTCCTCCCTCATGTTGAGTTTTTCAATTTTTCTTGATAAATGATTAGCTACAAAAGGGTTTTTTTTTAGTGAACGTGCCACAGCTGATTACTCCTTTTTTTACATTTTAAAGATTGGCATTCTATGTCCAATAGAATATCTCGATCTAAGTATGAAGGTAAGAATAAATACAATAATGATGAATGGAAAAAAGAGAAAATCCTTTAGCTAGATAAGGGGCGGATGTAGCCAAGTGGATCAAGGCAGTGGATTGTGAATCCACCACGCGCGGGTTCAATTCCCGTCGTTCGCCCATCACATTATTTCAAATTCAAAAAATTCTATTTTCCATATTCCTATTTACGGCGACGAAGAATAAAACTATCACTATATTTTTTCCTTTTCCGACTTCTTCTTCCAAGCGCAGGATAACCCCAAGGAGTTGTGGGTTTTTTTCTACCAATTGGGGCTTTCCCTTCCCCACCTCCATGGGGATGGTCTACAGGGTTCATAACTACTCCTCTTACTACAGGACGCTTACCTATCCAACACTTCGATCCGGCTCTACCCAAACTTTGTTGATTCACCCCAACATTACCCACTTGTCCGACTGTTGCTAAGCAGTTTTTGGATATCAAACGGACCTCCCCGGATGGTAATCTTAATGTGGCTGATTTACCCTCTTTTGCGATCAGTTTCGCTACAGCGCCCGCCGCTCTAGCTAATTGTCCACCCTTTCCAAGCGTGATTTCTATGTTATGTATGGCCGTGCCTAAGGGCATATCGGTTGAAGTAGATTCTTCTTTTAAAAACCCCTTCCCAAACTGTACAAGCTTCTTCCAAAGCATACGGCTTTCTAGATGTATATGATGATATCTAGACAGATGGATCTTTATCTTATATGAATCGTATGATGAAGTACCACATGAGTGGATATATAGGAATCCAAATCTGCCGAATCACTCATGTATGATCTTCTACATCCTAGGTCTCCCCGTTCCATCATCTGGCTTATGTTCTTCATGTAGCATTCAGACCGAATGACTCTATGAAATTACGTCGATACTTCCACATATTACGGGTAACGTAGGAGACATCTCTATTTTTCCCCGGGGGGATCTTTATAATTACCACTGCTTAGCTTTCAATTCGCCTCTGACCATCAAATTAAATGTGAATAACCCGTCCTCCTCTCTTTGAAACAAGGGGCGCTTCCGGTTCTGTGCGTGCTTCAAACAATTTTGTCTTCTCCATATTACCATATCTCTAGAGTCAATAATTTTCTATGAGGAACTACTGAACTCAATCACTTGCTGCCGTTACTCAACAGTTTTCTGTTGAGGTCTATCCCATAGAGGTACTCAAATTGGATCAGTGATTGATTTCTAGGTTTCATCGTAAACCTAATTGGTTACTTCCAATTACGTAAATCAATAGTTCAAACCGCACTCAAAGGTAGGGCATTTCCCATTGATATAGGGACTTCTGTACCAGAAATAATGGTATCTCCAATTATAGCCCCTCTGGGGTGTAAAATATATCTTTTCTCACCATCCCCATAATGTATGAGACAAATGTATGCATTTCGATTAGGGTCATATTCTATGGTTACGATTCTACCAGATATGTCTTTTTCATTCCGTCGAAAATCGATTTTACGGTATAGACGCTTATGACCTCCCCCTCTATGTCTTGCGGTAATGATTCCTCTGGCATTACGACCTTTACCACAATGATGCTGTCCACAGATCAAATTATTTCGTGGATTGGATTTCATTTGACTGTCTATGGCTCTATTACGTGTGCTCGGGGTAGAAGTTTTGTATAAATGTATCGCCGTGTTATTAAGTATTTTGCTTTAAGTTCTTTTCTCTATAAGAGGTGGAATAGAATAACCCGGTTGAAGCGTAATGATCATACGTCTGTAATGCATTGTATGTCCCATAATAGGTCCTATTCTTCTACCCTTTCCTGGGAGTCGATGACTATTCATAGCTATTACCTTGACACCAAAGAAGAGTTCGACCCAATGCTTTATTTCTGTCCTAGTTGATCCTGATTCGACATTAGAAGTATATTGATTGTTCCCCAATAACCGAATACTTTTTTCTGTAAATACTGCATATTTGATTCCATCCATAACTCCATTTTCTTCCCTATGAGTTCCAGTATCGATAAGAATTCTAGTTCTTACTGTTCATATGTTATGGTATGAATATACCATACCAATTCGTTATGTATGGATGATGAGATTCCATTGATACAGAGCCAATTCCAATAGACTTATTGAACGTTCCCATTGGCGTGCATCCAGCAGGAATTGAACCTACGAATTTGCCAATTATGAGTTGGGCGCTTTAACCATTCAGCCATGGATGCTTAACAGGGCTCATTGTACATCGTGAATAACCAAATTCCAATTGAAATGAAATCTTTAGGAGGAATCAATGAAAATCTTTAGGAGGAATCAATGAAACGATATCAATTCAAATCCTGGATCTTCGAATTGAGAGAGATATTGAGTGAGATCAAGAATTCTCACTATTTCTTAGATTCATGGATCAAATTCGATTCAGTGGGATCTTTCACTCACATTTTTTTCCACCAAGAACGTTTTATGAAACTCTCTGACCCCCGAATTTGGAGTATCCTACTTTCACGTGATTCACAGGGTTCAACAAGCAATCGATATTTCACGATCAAAGGTGTAGTACTGCTTGTAGTAGTGGTCCTTATATCTCGTATTACCAATCGAAAGATGGTCGAAAGAAAAAATCTCTATTTGATGGAGCTTCTTCCTATACCTATGAATTCCATTGGACCCAGAAATGAGACATTGGAAGAATCTTTTTGGTCTTCCAATATCAATAGATTGATTGTTTCGCTCCTGTATCTTCCAAAAGAGAAAAAGATTTCTGAGAGTTGTTTCATGGATCCGCAAGAGAGTACTTGGGTTCTCCCAATAAATAAAAAGTGTATCATGCCTGAATCGAACCGGGGTTCGCAGTGGTGGAGGAACCGGATCGGAAAAAAGAGGGATTCTAGTTGTAAGATAGCTAATGAAACCGTAGCTGGAATTGAGATCTCATTCAAAGAGAAAGATAGCAAATATCTGGAGTTTCTTTTTTTATCCTATACGGATGATCCGATCCGCAAGGACCATGATTGGGAATTGTTTGATCGTCTTTCTCCGAGGAAGAAGCGAAACATAATCAACTTGAATTCGGGACAGCTATTCGAAATCTTAGGGAAAGACTTGATTTGTTATCTCATGTCTGCTTTTCGTGAAAAAAGACCAATTGAAGGGGAGGGTTTCTTCAAACAACAAGGAGCTGAGGCAACTATTCAATCAAATGATATTGAGCACGTTTCCCATCTCTTCTCGAGAAACAAGTGGGGTATTTCTTTGCAAAATTGTGCTCAATTTCATATGTGGCAATTCCGCCAAGATCTCTTCGTTAGTTGGGGGAAGAATCAGCACGAATCGGATTTTTTGAGGAACGTATCGAGAGAGAATTGGATTTGGTTAGACAATGTGTGGTTGGTAAACAAGGATTGGTTTTTTAGCAGGGTACGGAATGTATTGTCAAATATTCAATATGATTCCACAAGATCTATTTTCGTTCAAGTAACGGATTCTAGCCAATCGAAAGGATCCTCTGATCAATCCAGAGATCATTTCGATTCCATTAGAAATGAGGATTCAGAATATCACACATTGATCGATCAAACAGAGATTCAGCAACTAAAAGAAAGATCGATTCTTTGGGATCCTTCCTTTCTTCAAACGGAACGAACAGAGATAGAATCAGATCGATTCCCGAAATGCCTTTTTGGATCTTCCTCAATGTCCCGGCTATTCACGAAACGTGAGAAGCAGATGAATAATCATCTGCTTCCGAAAGAAATCGAAGAATTTCTTGGGAATCCTACAAGATCAATTCGTTCTTTTTTCTCTGACAGATGGTCAGAACTTCATCTGGGTTCGAATCCTACTGAGAGGTCCACTAGAGATCAGCAATTTTTGAAGAAAAAACAAGATGTTTCTTTTGTCCCTTCCAGGCGATCGGAAAATAAAGAAATGGTTGATATATTCAAGATAATTACGTATTTACAAAATACCGTCTCAATTCATCCTATTTCATCAGATCCGGGATGTGATATGGTTCCGAAGGATGAACCAGATATGGACAGTTCCAATAAGATTTCATTCTTGAAAAAAAATCCATTTTTGGATTTATTTCATCTATTCCATAACCGGAACAAAGGGGGATACACGTTACACCACGATTTTGAATCAGAAGAGAGATTTCAAGAAATGGCAGATCTATTCACTCTATCAATAACCGAGCCGGATCTGGTGTATCATAGGGGATTTGCCTTTTCTATTGATTCCTACGGGTTGGATCAAAAAAAATTCTTGAATGAGGTATTCAACTCCAGAGATGAATCGAAAAAGAAATCTTTATTGGTTCTACCTCCTCTTTTTTATGAGGAGAATGAATCTTTTTATCGAAGGATCAGAAAAAAATTGGTCCGGATCCACTGCGGGAATGATTTGGAAGATCCAAAACTAAAAACAGCGGTATTTGCTAGCAACAACATCATGGAGGCAGTCAATCAATATAGATTGATCCGAAATCTGATTCAAATCCAATATAGCATCTATGGGTACATAAGAAATGTA